CAAAACCAAAGCAAGCCACACCTGCAAGAAATAAATGTATTCCAAAGATCTTGGGCAAATCCAAAGAGGGTTTTCCTGTACGTTCATCACAAAAAATTTCTAGATCCCAATACACCCAATGCCAGATAGCTGCCAAAAAGCACAACCCAGAAAACACAATATGCGCTCCAGCCACACCTTCATAACTCCAAATACCCGGATTCGTTATAGTCCCCCCCGTGATACTCCAACCGCCCCATGAATTGGTTATTCCTAAACGAGTCATGAAGGGTATAACGAACATACCCTGTCTCCACATTGGATCAAGAACAGGGTCAGAAGGATCAAAAACTGCTAATTCATACAGGGCCATCGAACCGGCCCAACCAGCAACCAAAGCTGTATGCATTATATGAACAGAAAGCAACCGTCCGGGATCATTCAATACAACGGTATGAACACGATACCAAGGCAAACCCATAGAAATACCCCTTTATGAAAGAAAAAAGACACTACGTAACTTTATTGCATTGTAAAAGACTATGACTATGTTATGTACCCCCTATTTAGTGGATTATTTCAACGTAAGGGTTCATATTTGTTCTATTCTGTTGGTAATAATGGAACAATTTTGTTCGTAGGAACAAAGAGAAGCAGATTTATTCTATACTCGATAAGTACCAATACGCAATGGGAGGGTTAATGCCATTTTATATGAGCGAATGTGCCCATACTTGTTTATCATTAGAGGACACTATTTGTCATATTTTTACCGTATTTTTTTCTGACTTTCTCTATTTCTCTTATTTATGAATAAAATAAAATATGATTTAGGATAAAGTACAATATTATATTATAATTATAAAGATAATAAAATAATAAAGATAATAATAGTAGATAAAAATAATAATAAAGGCTTTGTTACGTTTCCACATCAAAGTAAAATATAGTACTTAGTTCTTTTTTCTTTCATTTAATGCCTATTGGTGTTCCAAAAGTACCTTTTCGAAGTCCTGGAGAGGAAGATGCAACTTGGGTTGACATATAGTGCGACTTGTCAGATATATTGGGCCATATGGGATTTTCCCGTTTTCTCCCCACTCGAGATATCCCCTGTTTCGCCCACGAAAGATTAATGGAATCATCAAAAATTTGGAGCGTGAAGTGCAATTAGATCCACTTTTTGGGGGGGATTCGAATTACTATTATCAATTAGAAGATTTTATGGTTGGCTTAGTTGGACTACTACATTGAAGTATCCAGGCTCCGTTTAAAAAAACCAAGTGGTATCTATTTTATATCATAAAGGATTCCTTTTTTAAAAGAAATCTCTTTTTTGTAAGTAGAAGTTATTTCAAACTCTTCTGTTAATCAATCAATTGAGTAATATGCATGAAGCCTTCAACTATTTTACGGAATGCGTGAATTGAAAAAAAAAAGAAGGGATAACTAAAAGAAGTGGTAATGGGAGCTTTTGTACTATATGTGCAAATAAAAAAAGGGCGGATCTTTACCCGGAGTAGAGCATAAACCTAAAAAGATTAAAGGGGCCCATTTAAGAACAAGAAAATGACATCGTGATTTGGATTGAATCTCGATGAAAGAATCCATCAATGAAAAGTTAGTTGGATAAGTTTAATGAATTCTTTTTATATTCTAGTTAATAGTTAAGTTATAAGGAAAGGAAGACAAACTCGTGTTTAGTGAAAAATCAAGGAAATCATTATAAGTTAGAAGGAACTTGCTATGAAAAAATAAAAAGTATAGGAATCTACACATTGATTCTTTTGTTTTTTTTTGAACCGTATGCGTCAAAAGGCGCCTGTACGGTTCCGGGGGGATACAATTTGACCCTAATCAACCGACTTTATCGAGAAAGATTACTTTTTTTAGGTCAAGAGGTTGATAGCGAGATCTCAAATCAACTTATTGGTCTTATGATATATCTCAGTATGGAGAATGATACCCAAGATCTGTATTTGTTTATAAACTCTCCTGGCGGATGGGTAATACCGGGGGTGGCTCTTTATGATACTATGCAATTTGTACAACCAGATGTACAGACAATATGCATGGGATCAGCCGCTTCAATGGGATCTTTTATCCTGGTCGGAGGAGAAATTACCAAACGTCTAGCATTCCCTCACGCTTGGCGCCAATGAGGCTTTTATTTGAGAGAAAAAAGAAGACTATGCCTTCGCCATATGAAATATGAATATTTAAGTAATAATAGCATGGCACTTTGAATTCGATATAAGAAATTTTGTTTTCAAAACATTAGATTATGTATCGAGAGAGTAATATGAGAAAAAGGTATTTCCTATTTTATTATCGGAAGTCCAGTTCAGCGTCACAAACTTTTTTCACACCAGAGGTCTCTTAACAATATTTATAGTATAGAGCGAAAAAAAAAAAAGATTCTTTTTTCCTTAGTTTATTTGATCAAACAAAAAAGCAACCTTGGGATTGCTGAATGACAGACAAATCACAGACAAACAAAAAAATATAATAAATATAGAAAGCAACGGAGCCATCATAGTATTTTTGAATTCCTCCGAAAAGAAGGGTGGTAAGTTGATCATTTACCGATCGGGGTCTGATCGATCCTATTTTTTTGAAGGTAAGGGTCAATTTTATTGTAGAGCCGTATGCAATGCATAATGCCCGTACGGTTGTTCGATTCTATCTTTTTTCTTGTTATTCTTTTATCTTTCTTTTATCTTCCCCTCATCATGCGAAATAGAGAAACCTTTTTTATCTTATATCACCAGGGTAATGATCCATCAACCCGCTGGTTCTTTTTCTGAAGTAGCAACGGGAGAATTCATCCTGGAAGTGGGAGAACTGCTGAAACTACGTGAAACCCTGACAAGGGTTTATGTACAAAGAACGGGGAAACCCTTCTGGGTTGTATCCGAAGACATGGAAAGAGATATTTTTATGTCAGCAACAGAGGCCCAAGCTTATGGAATTGTTGATCTTGTAGCGGTTGAATGACAATAAATAGCCTGAATTTCGCGTCAATTCGTGATTTAAAATGAACCCTGCCGCGTTTAATATTCTATGACTTTTATTTATTTACTATCTATTGATTAATGATTCTATTGATCTATCGATTCTATTCTATTGAATAAAAGTCATTCATAATCATACGGTTAGGATCGATCTAAACCAGCCCATTATGTATATGATTCAACATGCCAACGATTAAACAACTTATTAGAAATACAAGACAGCCAATCAGAAATGTCACAAAATCCCCCGCGCTTCGGGGATGCCCTCAGCGTCGAGGAACATGTACTAGGGTGTATGTGCGACTCGTTCAGATCATAAACTAGAACAAAGGAAAGAGAACAATGTTCGAATATCAATGATCAAATAGGATAGAACGGAAAAACAAACTACATTTACTATCTAAAAATAAGAAAATGGGGTCATATCCCTTTTATTGTGTATGAAATTTATGGTTTCTATTGGTGTAAAACCACTCACCTCAATTCAAGATGAGAAGTAATTCTCCATTGGTAGCAAATGGTTATCCATTAAGCGGAGGAAATCTTAGTAACATAGACCCCTCTTGCAAGAACGGACTAACAGGGTCAGCTACCCAGCCAACTTTCATAATTAAATACCGTTACTGTATAGGTAGAGCTCGTTGTGAAAGACCTATTACTGGATAATTCATGGGTAGAGCCGAAGAATGTGAACTATACAAGTTAGCAATAACATTGATTAAATGAAGTAAGGGCTCCGGTGTATAGAGAAGACCTCACCGTTTAAGAAGTAACCATAGAAACGATGGAATCCACTATTTAGTTATCATTGCTATTTTTTTTAACCTAGTATAGTACAATTTCGTATTTCGAGGTGAAATGCCTATAAAAAAATAAAAAATCGTGGTTGGGAAGGTTATAGTAGCGAAAGCCATTGGAATTTTTAGTTTATACATTGGAAAAATCCGTTTTGTTATTAATATACTAGGAAAGGGGCAAAAGAATAACTGAAAGAAAGGAAATCTATTAGTTATTCGTTAAAGTTTCATTTATTCAATGACCAGAATTAGACGGGGATATATCGCTCGGAGACGTAGAACAAAAATTCGTTTATTTGCATCAAGCTTTCGGGGGGCTCATTCAAGACTTACTCGAACTATTACTCAACAAAAAATAAGAGCTTTGGTTTCGGCTCATCGGGATAGGGATAGGCAAAAAATAAACTTTCGTCGTTTGTGGATCACTCGAATAAATGCAGCAATTCGTGAAAGGGGGGTATGCTATAGTTATAGTAGATTAATAAATGATCTGTACAAGAGACAGTTGCTTCTTAATCGTAAAATACTTGCACAAATAGCTATATCAAATAGGAATTGTCTTTATATGATTTCCAATGAGATCATAAAAGAAGTAGGTTGGAAAGAATCCACCGGTTAAACGGAGTTGCCCGGAGAATGAACTCCGGGAAGATCGAATAAAAATGAATAGAATTAGAATATGATAAAATATCAGAAAGTAGTCAAAATAAATATGAATCAACACGTTCAATAAAAAATTTTATTCTTCCCAGATTATTCTTTTTTTTCTTACGACACGAGACTTCAATCCGGATTCTTGGATTTTTCCAACAAAAAAGAAATCCGCGTTTGAGTTCGGATGGGCATTTGAATTCAAGTGAAGAAAGAGTAAACCTATCTTTTTCTGGCTCTAAGACTGGGAGTTCTGGTGGTCGACTCGGTTCTTTCAAATTGTTTCTCATTATTAAGAAAAGGTAACAAAGATAAAATACGAGCTTGTTTTATAGCAATAGTAATTAATCGTTGTTGTTTCAAGGTCAATCTATTCACTCGTCTAGATAATATTTTTCCCTGTTCACTAATAAATCGACTAATTAAACTCATGTTTTTATAATCAATTCGATCCCCCGATTGGATCGGGGGCAAACGCCTACGAAAAGATCGCTTGGATTTAAGAAAAGTTCGCTTAGATTTTTCCATGGTTTGGTTAGTTTATTTCTTATCCCTAAAATCCTATTTCAGCCGTATCTTTTATTAGAATAAATAAATAGGATTTGGTTTGTTTATAATTATCTTTAACTATGTTAAATATGTTATATATATAATGTCATTTTTGCCCTTTCCTTGTAAGAAAGATAAGGGCGCCGGTGCTCGGTTCGTTCGATCTATTTCTTTATCTCCCCATGAATCGTATGTTTGTTACAATATGGACAGAATTTTAGCAACTCCAATCGATTAGGCGTATTGTGCCGGTTCTTTTGAGTAATATATCTGGAAATCCCCGTTGATTCCTTATTAACACCGTTTCGAACACAAGCGGTACATTCCAAAAGAACCGGTATTCGCACATCTTTACCCTTAGCCATGAACCTCCTTTGGATTTTTCATTTACTCAACTCTTCCTTTTTCAATTCGAAACGAAAAAGAAGAAAGGAAGGAAAAAATTTGTAACTAGCTATCCTCTTATGCAAGATTTCATTACAATCAATATAGGAAATACGATAGAAAGATTTCTAAACTATATTTCAACAGTACAGTATTTCATATAATTATCGTCTAGAATACGCTTTCCCTAGAACCAGAGTTTGTATTCGACTTCCATAGAAATTTAATACATAGAAATTCATATTAATTTAATTCCAACCTGAACCCGACTCTCACAGCTGTTGAATGTAATATTCTTTCTCTTTCCTCCCTTTTTCTAGGGAAAAAAGAGAAAAGAAGGGGCTTTATTTAATTGTATCTCTAATCTTCTTTATTCCTTCCCACGTCAATAACTAGAATGAAAAAAAGGGGAACGTCAACGCATCCGGGAAAAAACGATTAATCTCTATCAATAAACCTGCCAAAGAACCGAACCATAGAGTACTTAGTACCGGTGCCACGGAAAGATATGTTTTTAGATCTCGCATTGAAAAACCTCCTTTTATAGTAATACATACATAAGATAATACATATTGAAATGTACAATCATCCAGTAAATAAGATTTACTTTTTGTTAAATACAGAAAAAACGTCCTTTTCTTCCCCACTATTCCCCAAAAAGACTCGTTTATTTTTCCTAGGGGTTCCAGAAGTATTTTACTATTATTATATGTTAAATGAGACCAAAAAGGCGAAATGGACATAAAAATTCTAGATTTTAATAGAGGCAATAACGATGTGGAAAACAAGACAGGAATTCTCTACAATGACACTGTAGACCAATGGAAGGGATGTAGCGCAGCTTGGTAGCGCGTTTGTTTTGGGTACAAAATGTCACGGGTTCAAATCCTGTCATCCCTACCTATTACTGCTCCTTTGAGCAGTAACGAGGGATTTTTTGAGATCAATTCACGTTGGACATATCATATAGAATCTTTTATTCTTATGATGATACTATATGTGTATGCATACAAGATGTATTGGGGCCGATCCTTTTCTTTACAGTCTTTTCTTTTATGAGAAGAAAGCGCTCTTAGTTCAGTTCGGTAGAACGTGGGTCTCCAAAACCCGATGTCGTAGGTTCAAATCCTACAGAGCGTGATTTGTATCTTCTTCGATGGAATTTGACTGAAACACTAACTGGAACAGCAATCTTTATTTGACCTCCTGGATATTAAAGAAAGGAGGAGGTCAATCAAAAAAAGAGATGTTAATTAATCAAAGGTCTAACTGATCGCCACGCCTGTATTGTAAATAGGCAGTTACAAATAATCCAGCCAAAGTAATAGGAATTAGACCTAACACAATTCCAAATAGAAAAACTTCAATCATTTCAATTTGTTTGAAAGGAGAAAAAAGAGGTAATATCTATACCTAAATATTAATCCGAATTACCATGAATCTCAATGACCAAGAATTGGCAATTAACGGGGTAAAAATACACAGAAGTTCGCGGAAAGATTTTGCGCAATTAATTTCAAATAAGTCGTATCTTGCTCAGACCAATAAATAGAGCTGAGGCTATAGTTAAAGCCGTTAGTAGAAAACCGAAATAACTAGTTATGGTAGGCATCAAGGAGCTAAATGAAATATGGTCTTTTTATACATATGTTTATAAAAAAGCACTTACCTGAGTTTCCTTTTTTGCAAAATAGGAGAAAAAACCAATTGAAAGTTTTTGAGTCATCTATCATTATAGACAGCACTAACAAGGATAAAGTCACAACTATATAAAAAAATTGATTCATCGTCTGTAACATCTACCCATACCGCGTTTGCAATCAGCAAATGCATTCTTGGATCATTTTTCAATTCAACTTATAAACGAATAATAAGAACTGGGTAGTGTAATTTCGTTTTAAAATAAAACTAACTCTTTTCCAATCATTATGGAATCAAATTAGAAAATTATTCCTATTTTTATCATTTGTTTTTTTTTATCATTTGTTTTATTGGATCGAATCTATATATTTTAGAGCGAACATTAATCTTATAAAACTTTTACTTTCATTTTAACTAATTAGATTCCGTAATGAGTTCACTCATATAATATCTTAAATATCTTGAATGAATGAGAACAAAAAGTT